AATGAGGTGCCTGAGTAAAGGGCTACCTTGATAGGGTAGATCAAGTGGGATGGCCCCACTCTCATTGGAAAGGTAAGCTAAATTTAAGCTAATAGGTTCATACCCTATGTATGGAGAATTACTCCCCTCTCTATTTACATTTAATAGAATCAAACTATTTCCTAGAGAATCAAAAACTCTTGTGCATCATACACTATAATGTAGAAAGATAAGCTAAGCATTTAAGCTAATAGGTTCATACCCTATATATGGTAATACCTCTTTCTAGTGATTCTCCATCCAACCCGCGCACTCTTTTACTTGACTCTTATAATAGGAACCCTTATCTCAATTTCTTCATCCTCTTGGTTAGGAGCTTGAACTGGTCTAGAAATTAACCTTCTTTCTTTTATTCCTTTAATGTCAAGTAAGGATAATCAGTTTTCTACCGAAGCTGCTCTAAAATATTTCTTAACTCAGGCCCTTGCTTCAGCAATCCTAATTTTTGGTGCAATTTGTTTAGGCTTGAATTCCCAATTAGCCTACTCTTTCTCAAATTCCTTTTTCTCACTAAATTTAATTATCGCAGCAACCCTTTTATTAAAAATAGGGGCTGCACCTTTTCATTTTTGATTCCCGGGTGTAATGGAAGGCCTAGGCTGAATCAATGGTTTAGTTTTGATGACATGACAAAAAATTGCTCCTATAATACTTATTTCCTATATCTTTTCACCCTCAGTGATTAGCTTTTCCTTTATTATTTTATGTGCTTTAGCCGGATCCCTTGGAGGTTTTAATCAAACCTCCCTTCGTAAAATCATAGCCTACTCCTCAATTAATCACATTGGTTGGATGCTAGCAGCCCTATTACTAGGAGAATCTTATTGACTAACCTATTTCTTATTCTATTCATTTTTAAGTTCCTCTATTGTTCTCCTATTTAACCTTTTCAACATTTCACACATCAACCAAATTTTTTCTCTCCCTATTGCTAATCCTATCTTTAAATTAGCCCTCTTCTGCAATCTTTTATCTCTCGGGGGTCTCCCTCCTTTCCTTGGGTTCTTACCAAAATGAATTGTTATTCAGGGTATGGTAAATGCTAATTACATTTTCGTGATCACCTTGATAGTAACCATGACATTAATCACACTCTACTTTTATATCCGAATTGGGTACTCCGCCTTTATACTTGCACACCACGAACCTAAATGGTTAGTTACACCCTATATTTCTCCCCTTTCACAAATTTCTGTTATTATTTCTTTCTCTATCTCCACTATAGGGCTTTTACTTTGTGGCGGTGTAATCTCCATTATTTAAGGCTTTATGTTAAATAAACAAGTAGCCTTCAAAGCTACCAATGGAAGTTTAATCTTCTAAGCCTTAGTAATTCTACATCTCTAGGATTGCAGCCTAGTATCTTAGTTAGACTATAAGGCCTTGGTAAGAGAGGGGTTCACCCTCATAAATAGATTTACAGTCTATCGCCTCGATTCAGCCATCTCACCGCGACAATGATTATTCTCAACAAACCACAAGGATATTGGTACTCTTTACTTTATTTTCGGGGCTTGATCTGGAATAGTAGGAACTTCCTTGAGACTACTAATTCGTGCTGAATTAGGTCAACCAGGTTCCTTAATTGGAGATGATCAAATTTATAACGTAATCGTCACCGCTCACGCCTTTATTATAATTTTCTTCATGGTTATACCTATTATGATTGGAGGATTTGGTAACTGATTAGTTCCCCTTATATTAGGAGCCCCAGATATAGCTTTCCCTCGTATAAATAATATAAGTTTCTGACTTCTCCCTCCCGCCCTCACTTTATTATTAGCTAGTAGTATAGTAGAAAGTGGAGCTGGAACCGGTTGAACGGTTTACCCTCCTCTTTCCGCAGGAATTGCCCATGCTGGGGCCTCAGTTGATTTGGCTATTTTCTCCCTTCACTTAGCTGGGGTGTCTTCTATTTTAGGAGCTGTAAATTTTATTACTACTACGATTAATATACGATCAAGAGGAATAACTATAGATCGAATCCCATTATTCGTTTGGTCTGTCCTCATTACAGCAATCCTTCTACTTCTATCTTTGCCAGTATTAGCAGGAGCAATTACTATACTCCTTACAGACCGAAATCTTAATACTTCTTTCTTCGACCCTGCAGGAGGAGGAGATCCTATTCTTTACCAACACCTATTTTGATTTTTCGGGCATCCAGAAGTTTATATTTTAATTCTTCCAGGATTTGGTATAATTTCTCATATTATTAGTCAAGAAAGAGGTAAAAAGGAAGCATTTGGGACTCTTGGTATAATTTATGCCATGTTAGCAATTGGTCTCCTGGGTTTTGTGGTGTGGGCTCACCATATGTTTACTGTTGGGATAGACGTCGATACACGAGCTTACTTCACTGCTGCCACTATAATTATTGCTGTTCCCACTGGAATTAAAATTTTCAGTTGGTTAGCAACCTTGCATGGAACTCAATTAACATATAGTCCATCTCTATTATGAGCTCTTGGATTTGTTTTTCTCTTCACCATTGGAGGTCTAACAGGAGTAGTTCTAGCTAATTCTTCTATTGATATTGTTCTACATGATACTTACTACGTGGTTGCTCATTTTCATTATGTTCTTTCTATAGGGGCCGTGTTTGCCATTATAGGAGGGTTAGTTCATTGATTCCCTCTTTTTACAGGTCTATCTCTTCACCCTCAATGACTAAAGGCTCACTTTGCGGTTATGTTTATTGGTGTAAATTTAACTTTCTTCCCCCAACATTTCCTGGGCCTAGCAGGAATACCTCGGCGATATTCTGATTATCCTGACGCCTATGCTGCCTGGAATGTTGTTTCTTCGGTTGGGTCCACAATCTCCTTAGTCGGAGTGCTGATACTTATATTTATTGTTTGAGAAAGAATTATTAGCCAACGTCAAGTTGCATTTCCTCTCCAAATAAATTCGTCTATTGAATGATTCCATAGTCTCCCTCCCGCTGAACATAGCTACGCAGAACTTCCTACTCTTCTAAACTTCTAATATGGCAGATAAGTGCAATGGATTTAAGCTCCATACATAGAGGTTGATCCTCTTATTAGAAACTAATGGCAACATGAGCTAACTTAGGATTTCAAGATAGTACATCACCGTTAATAGAACAATTAACATTTTTCCATGATCACACCCTTCTAATTCTGGTGATAATCACAGTGTTAGTGGGTTATTTAATAATCACCTTATTTTTTAATTCTTACACTCATCGTTATTTACTCGAAGGTCAAACAATTGAAGTTATTTGAACAATTTTACCTGCGATTACCTTAATTTTTATTGCTCTACCTTCCCTTCGTCTCTTGTACCTTTTAGATGAAGTCAGAGACCCTTCAATTACATTGAAAACAATTGGTCACCAATGATACTGAAGTTATGAATATTCTGATTTTCTCCAAGTTGAATTTGATTCTTATATAATTCCAACCCATGAATTAGAAGAAGGTAATTTCCGTCTTTTAGAAGTTGATAATCATACTGTCCTACCTATGAACACTCAAATTCGAGTATTAATCACAGCTGCTGACGTTCTTCATTCTTGAGCAGTCCCATCCCTTGGAGTAAAGGTTGATGGGACCCCTGGTCGACTTAATCAAACCAGTTTCCTTATAAATCGACCTGGACTATTTTATGGGCAGTGTTCAGAAATTTGTGGAGCAAATCATAGCTTTATGCCAATTGTTATTGAAAGTGTTCCTACTAACACCTTCGTTTCTTGAATTTCCTCTATAAGTGAGGCCTCACTAGATGTCTGAAGCAAGTAGTGGTCTCTTAAACCACCCATAGTAAATTAGCACTTACTTCTAGTGAAGAGGTTAGTTAAATTTAACATTAGTATGTCACGCTAAAATTGTTGGTGTAATCCAGCACCTCTTGGTGCCACAAATAGCACCCTTAAGTTGATTAACACTGTTTACTGTTTTTTCCCTAACTTTAATTCTCTTTGGTATTGTAAATTACTTTCTCTCCTCTCCAAATGCCCCTGAATCTACTTCTTCACAATTTAAGACTCAACCTTTTAATTGAAAGTGATAACTAATTTATTTTCCGTCTTTGATCCCTCAAGCAGAATTCTAAACTTATCCCTTAATTGATTAAGTACTTTCCTAGGAATCCTTTTAATTCCCTCTGCCTTTTGGTTGATACCCTCACGGTATACTTTAATTTGAAGTAAGGTAACTAGCACCCTCCACAAGGAATTTAGTACCCTTCTAGGTCCTACCGGCCACCCAGGAAGAACTTTCCTTTTCATTTCTCTCTTCTCAATAATTCTTTTTAATAACTTCCTTGGATTGTTTCCGTATATTTTTACCAGTTCTAGTCATCTAGCCTTTACCCTAGCGCTCGCCTTACCTTTGTGATTAAGTTTCATACTTTATGGTTGGATTAATCATACTCAACACATATTTGCCCATCTTGTTCCTCAAGGGACTCCTCCAGTTCTAATACCTTTTATGGTCTGTATTGAAACAATTAGCAATATTATTCGACCTGGAACGCTTGCTGTTCGACTTGCAGCCAATATAATTGCGGGACACCTTCTGATAACTTTATTAGGGAACACCGGGCCCAGCCTATCCTTAACCATTCTAAGATTCCTTATTATTGGACAAATCGCTTTATTAGTTTTAGAATCGGCCGTAGCCATTATTCAATCTTATGTATTTGCAGTTTTAAGAACTCTTTACTCTAGTGAAGTAAACTAATGTCAACACATAGTAACCACCCTTATCACCTCGTCGATCAAAGTCCTTGGCCTCTTACTGGTGCTATCGGAGCAATAGTAACTCTAAGTGGGTTGGTTCAGTGATTCCATCAATACAATACCAATTTACTTTTCTTAGGATTTACAATTACCACCCTAACCATAATCCAATGATGACGAGACATTACCCGTGAAGGAACCTACCAAGGTTTACATACATATGTCGTCACTTTAGGACTTCGTTGAGGTATAATTTTATTTATTGTATCTGAAGTTTTCTTTTTTATCTCTTTCTTCTGAGCTTTCTTCCACAGTAGTCTTTCTCCTGCAGTTGAATTAGGAGCCATTTGGCCTCCTGCAGGAATTTCACCATTTAATCCTTTACAGATTCCATTATTAAACACAGCCATCCTTCTAGCTTCAGGAGTAACAGTAACTTGAGCCCATCATGGATTAATGGAAGGCAACCATTCCCAAGGACTACAAGGCTTATTTTTTACAGTTCTTTTAGGAATTTATTTTACTATCCTCCAAGCCTATGAATATATTGAAGCACCCTTCACCATCGCAGACGCCGTTTATGGTTCTACATTCTTTATAGCAACAGGCTTTCATGGCCTTCATGTTATTATTGGAACTACTTTCCTCTTGGTATGTTTATTACGCCATTATTTTGAACATTTCTCCGCTGGGCATCACTTTGGATTTGAAGCAGCAGCCTGATATTGACATTTTGTTGATGTAGTCTGGTTATTCCTTTATATTTCAATCTACTGATGAGGTAGTTAATCTGTTTAGTATATTAGTATTTTTGACTTCCAATCAAAAGGTTTGGGTAACCCAAAATAGATAATTCTTTTAATTTTATCCATAGGACTTATTCTAATTACTATTGCCTCAATCGTCATAATATTAGCATCCTTACTATCCAAAAAATCCATCATTGACCGAGAAAAAAGTTCCCCTTTTGAATGTGGATTTGACCCCAAAAGTTCCTCTCGGCTCCCTTTTTCTCTCCGCTTTTTCTTAATTGCTGTGATTTTTCTGATTTTTGATGTAGAAATTGCTCTTCTCCTCCCATTAATTATTCTTTTACCCTTAACAGCTCCTAACACTTGATTTTTGGTGGGACTTTTCTTCCTTCTCATCCTAGTTATTGGGCTTTATCATGAATGAAACCAAGGAGCTCTAGATTGAGCAAGTTAGGGCTGTAGTTAAATATAATATTTGGTTTGCATCCAAAAGGTGTTGTTCATCAACCTGCCTTGGTCCTTTTCTCCTCTTACCTTCTAAAAAAGAGGAGAAAAGGGGAGGAAGCGATAATTTGCACCCAGTTTCGACCTGGTCCTAGATGGTTTTCATCCCTCTCCGTTAAGTAAAGCCAAAAAGAGGCTTATCACTGTTAATGATAGAAATGGGATTAACCCTTCTTGAAATATGATGTTCATGAAAGAGCTGCTAACTCTTTCTCTAGCGGTTAAATTCCGTTAATATTTCTTTATCCATGTAGTTTACTTAAAACATTACATTTTCACTGTAAAGATGGGTTTCGACCTTATGGTTGTTTAAAGATCCTAAAATCTCCTTGGTATCTTCAGTACCATACTCTATTTAATTAAGCTATTTAAACAAATAAAAGCAAACATAACTAAAATTACAATTCAGAAAATAAATGTAGTTAAATAAATCTTTAAATCATTATTTTGTATCCACTGACTCAATATTGAAGTATTTTGTAAAGACTGATAAATTCCTTGTCCTCCAACCTTTTCTCTTCACCCTTGATCCATGCTCTTCACCAGACTAGTTCCATACTCTAAAGGAACCCCCGACACACCGTATGTCGATAAGAAAGGTATAAACCACATAGACCCTATAAATACGACCTTTCTGTAATTATTTAATCTCTTCGCCTGCTCCCCAATTCCAAATTTAGCCATTTCATAACCTAGTCATCCCCCTGTTAAACTTACTGTTAATGCAAAAGTCTTTATAAATAAAGGTAAACACACCATTTCTGGGGTTGGAAATAAAATTCATCTTAACATACTTCCTCCTACTACCGATATTAATAATAACCCTCTTATACCCCGTAATATAATATGGCCTTCATCATTCATAGGATGACACACACTAGGGTTGAAATCTCCAGTTAATCCATAGTAAACCAACCGTAATGAGTAGCACATTGTTAAACCCGTAGAAAAGAAAAATAAAAAGAATGAAACTATATTTAAATATCTAAGGCTCGCAACCTCCAAAATCAAATCCTTTGAATAGAATCCTGCTAAAAATGGTATTCCACATAATGCTAAGTTCGCTACGTTTAAACATGCTGCGGTGTAAGGCATCTGTCTCACCAAACTCCCCATATTCCGAATATCTTGGGAATCCTTTATATTGTGAATTACCGCCCCTGCACACATAAAGAGTAAAGCCTTAAATAGTGCATGAGTTAACAAATGGAAATAAGCTAATTTAGGAAATCCCATAGCTAAAATTCTCATTATTAAACCCAGTTGACTTAATGTCGACAAAGCAATAATTTTCTTTAAATCAAACTCAAAATTTGCACCTAAACCAGCTATAAATATAGTTAGACCTGAAACCAACAATAAAAAAGAACTAACATTGGTTCCTCTAATTAAAGGATTAAACCGAATTAAAAGATAAACTCCTGCAGTTACTAGAGTTGAGGAATGAACTAAGGCAGAGACTGGTGTAGGAGCAGCCATAGCTGCGGGTAACCAGGCAGAAAAAGGAATTTGGGCTCTTTTAGTTATAGCTGCTAACACTACTAAACCCCCAATTAGTCCTATTTCCCAAGTACTCTTTATACACTCTAAATAGTAGATATAATTAAATCTCCCAAAATTTAATATTCACGCGATAGCTAGCAATAAGGCCACATCTCCAATACGATTAGAAAGAGCAGTCAATATCCCCGCATTATAAGACTTTACATTCTGGTAATAAATTACTAAACAGTATGATACCAACCCCAAACCATCCCATCCCAACAAGATTCTAATCAAGTTAGGGCTAATAATTAGTAACATTATTGATAAAACAAATATCAATACTAGTAAAATAAATCGATTAATATTATAATCACCCGCCATATATTCTTCTCTGTAATAAATTACTAAAGAAGAAATCAACAAAACAAATCTTATGAAGATTAAAGATATTCAATCAAACAAAAATGTTATTACTACACTAGTAGATTGTAATCTCAGAACTTCTCATTCTAAAAATAAAGTATATTCCTTCAATAGTCTTAAGACCCCTAACGTAAATAATCTTAATCTACTACAAAACAAAAAGATAAATCTAATAAAACAGATAGATAAATTCCATAACACGACCCGAGATAACTTATTATATCTTTGACACCACAAATCAATATTTTGATTAAACTACTCAGGTAAATTCATAACAAGGTGGGTTCCGCCTTCAAGATTAATAAATTTAAAGGAACCCAATGCAAAAACAGCAATAAATATTCCCGGGTGTAACCCCCAACACAAGAGTATAGACCCGAATAAAGTTTCCCATGTTGGCTGTATCTAAATAAGTATAAGGTGTAAGCAGCTCTAAAAAACGAAAGTAAAGCTAATATTAATATACTCACCCATGATCACCCAACCAAACTGTTAAGAAGACTGATTTCACCCAACAAATTTAGTGTAGGAGGGGCTGCTATGTTTGCAGAACTTAATAAAAATCATCATAAGGCTATACTTGGCATAAAATTTATTAAACCCTTGTTAATAATTAAACTACGACTCCCCAATCGTTCATATGAAATATTAGTTAAACAAAATAAACCAGAAGAACATAAACCATGAGCAATCATCAATGTAAAAGCTCCACATACTCCCCAGTAATTTAAAGTTAATAAACCCCCTAAAACTAAACCTATATGAGCAACAGAAGAATAAGCAACCAATGCCTTCAAATCTGTTTGACGTAAACAAATAAAACTTACTAAACAACCCCCGACAAGGCTAACTCCAATCCAGATAAAATTAAATTTCAACCCAAGACTTGTCAACAAATTAAAAACTCGCAAAAGACCATAACCTCCAAGCTTCAGCAAAACACCGGCTAAAATTATAGATCCTCTCACCGGAGCTTCCACATGCGCCTTGGGCAGCCATAAATGAACTAAGAATATCGGCATCTTAACCAAGAAAGCAAAAACCATAGCCAAATAGAATAAACCAGAACCCGATATTACTATTGACTTTGTTAAAAAAGGAATAAATAATCTTCCTAAACCTTCATAAATATAAAAAATTCCTACCAACAATGGTAATGAGGCCAATAAAGTGTAAAACAGAAGGTATATCCCTGCCTGCACCCGTTCTGGTTGGTAACCCCATCCTAAAATTAAAAATAAAGTTGGAATTAGAGACCCTTCAAAAAATAAGTAAAACAGAAATAAATTATGGGTTCTAAATGTACAGTAAAGTATTAATATTAAAAATAAGATCATAAATAGGAATGCGCCATTGTAATAATTATACTTAAATACAGACTGACTAGCCATTACTATTAACCCACAAATTCAAAAACTTAACAGAATTAACCCGTAAGAAATAACATCACAACCCAAGAAATATCCTACATGATAAAATAAATAAGGGTACCCTCCCAACAATATAAATAAAAACGCTAACAAATAAAATCTAACATGAACCAAATGTCATCTAGGATTCATAAAAAGTAAAGGGATCACTCCAATTAATCCTAATAAAACCTTTAACATTGTAATACTCTAAAAGATTGAAAATAGTCATTACCATGAGTTCGAATCATGGACACCAAAATAGATAGACCTAAAGCCCCTTCACATACTGCAAAAGTTAAGAACACTATTGTGAAATACATTTCCAACCCCAAACTAATTAAATATAAAAATAAAAGACTATAAATAGCCAAAACAATAAATTCTAATCTCAACAACGTAGCCAATAAATGCTTCCGGTTTGAAATAAAAACAAATACCCCTCTAAATATAGTTAACACTAACAATATCACTCACACCATTTTTAACATTCGTTTTAATAGTTTAAAATAAAACTCTGGTCTTGTAAATCAGAAATGAGAAGATTCTCTTAAAACTTCAGAGGCAAAGCTAACGCCCTATCTTTAGTCCCCAAAACTAATATTTTTATAAACTATCCTCTGACTTGTCACAATTATTTTTGCTAATCTCCGCCCTCACTGTTGGTTTAACCTTTATGACTATGAATCACCCACTGGCCATAGGTCTAGTTTTACTTTGCCAAACTTTACTCATTGCTATACTTACAGGACTCTTGGCTCCTAGATTCTGATTTTCATATATTTTGTTCTTAGTATTTCTAGGAGGTATATTGGTCTTGTTTATTTATGTAACCAGCCTAGCTTCTAATGAAATATTTTCTATCTCCTCCCAATCTATAATCTTAATCTTGATTACAGTAGGTGCCTTAGGTTTATTTAGTTTAATTAATGACCCCTTGAGTTGGTTATCTCCTGAACTTTCAGAACAAATTCTTCAGCCTCAACATCTTCCAATTAGAGACTTAAGTAATCTTCTGCTTAAACTTTACTCCTCGCCTTCATCCTACTTAACACTACTTTTAGTTTCTTATCTATTTCTCACTTTAATTGCTGTTGTAACCATTACACAAATTTTTGAAGGACCTTTGCGATCAAAGAATTAATGTTTAAACCCATACGTCTGCATCATCCATTATTCAAAATTGCTAATAACGCCCTAGTTGATCTTCCTGCTCCCTCTAATATTTCAGCATGGTGAAATTTTGGTTCACTTCTTGGACTTTGTTTAGTGATTCAAATTGCTACAGGATTATTCCTAGCTATACATTATACCGCCCATATTGATCTCGCTTTCTCCAGAGTTGCTCATATTTGTCGAGATGTTAATTACGGGTGGTTACTTCGAACCCTTCATGCTAATGGTGCTTCCTTCTTTTTCATCTGTATTTACCTCCATGTTGGACGAGGTATATACTATGGGTCTTATCAATTTATACACACTTGAATGGTTGGGGTTATTATTCTATTCTTAGTGATAGGAACAGCATTCATAGGGTATGTTTTACCATGAGGACAAATATCTTTCTGGGGTGCCACAGTAATTACTAATTTATTATCCGCCATCCCTTATCTTGGGACAGACCTTGTTCAATGAGTCTGAGGAGGGTTTGCTGTCGATAACGCTACTTTAACACGATTCTTTACATTTCATTTCCTTCTACCCTTTATTGTGGCAGCCGCAACCATAGTTCATCTACTTTTCCTCCACCAGACAGGATCTAACAACCCCTTAGGAGTTAACAGAGATGTCGATAAAATTCCCTTCCACCCCTACTTTACCTTCAAGGATGTATTCGGATTTGTAGTACTCCTTATGATTCTTACTCTTCTAACCTTGTTGGATCCTTATTTATTAGGAGACCCGGATAATTTTATCCCTGCTAATCCCCTCGTTACACCTGTTCACATCCAACCGGAATGGTACTTCTTATTTGCTTACGCAATTCTCCGATCTATCCCAAATAAGCTAGGAGGAGTTATTGCTCTGGTTCTCTCAATTGCCATCCTATTTATTTTACCCTTTGCAAATAAGAGTAACTTCCGTGGTTTAGAATTCTACCCCATCAATCAAATCCTTTTCTGGTCAATAGTATCAATTGTCTTTCTTCTCACCTGGATCGGTGCGCGGCCTGTTGAAGACCCTTACATTTTACTTGGCCAGATCCTCACCGTGGTCTATTTCCTTTATTATATTATCAACCCTATAGTCCTTAAAATTTGAGATTCTCTTCTCAGATAGTCAATTAACTATATGGATAGTTTATGTTTTGAAAGCATACCCAAGAGGTTCGATTCCTCTATTGGCTTTACTTAAAAAATTCAATTATACACCAAACCCTATACCTAATACCTTTAAGCCTGCAAAGAAAATCAAATAATTCAAAGATAAAGGTAGAAATCTTTTCCACGCCAGAAACATCAGCTTATCATAACGAAAACGAGGTAAAGTCCCTCGAACTCAAATAAATGCAAAAGACAAAAAGACTAACTTTAGATAAAAATCAAAATTTATCACATCACATCCTAAGAAAATTACGCAAAATAACATACTTATAAACAAAATTCTAGCATACTCAGCTAGAAAGATTAAAGCAAATCCTCCTCTTCTGTATTCTACGTTAAACCCTGAAACCAATTCTGATTCTCCTTCTGCAAAATCGAAAGGAGTTCGATTAGTTTCAGCTAAACATGAAGCAAACCAAGCGAGCGATAAGGGGAAGACTAAAAATAAAAATCAACAATACCCCTGGTAAACTTCGAACTCTAGTAAATTATAACTCCCCACCAAAAAGACAAAAGAAAGCAAAATTAAAGCTAATCTTACCTCATAAGAAATTGTCTGAGCAACCGCTCGCAAACCCCCTAATAAAGCGTAATTTGAATTAGAAGCCCATCCTGCAATTATTACCGTATAGACACCTAATCTTGTACAACATAAGAAAAATAATAATCCCAACCCAAAGTTATGTAAGCCTGTTATATAGGGTATAACTATTCAAACCAACAATGCCAAAAACAAACTAAAAATTGGAGAAATATAATAAGGTAAATAATTAGACAAAACAGGATAAGTTTGTTCCTTAGTAAATAACTTGATTGCATCTGCAAAAGGTTGAGGAATACCACAAAACCCTACCTTATTAGGACCCTTACGAATTTGAATATACCCTAACACTTTACGTTCCAAAAGAGTCAAAAAAGCTACTCCTACCAATACACAAATAACCAACAACAAACTTCTTACCAACCCTAAAATTAAATCCTTATAAAACATTTACTACCTGAAGAGCCCTTCTCCATATAAGGATTCTAAATCCATTGCACTTATCTGCCAAAGTAGTTAGTTACTATTATTCACTTTCTAAGATTTTCTCAAATATTTGGTCCTTTCGTACTAAAATATTTCAACTAATTGAGGATAGAAACCGACCTGGCTTACGCCGGTCTGAACTCAGATCATGTAAGGATTCAAAGGTCGAACAGACCTAAACTTTGAGCTGCTGCACCCAAAAATAACCCTTAGTCCAACATCGAGGTCGCAACCCTTCTTGTCGATTAGAACTCTCAAAAAAGATTACGCTGTTATCCCTAAGGTAACTTAGTCTTTTAATCATTAATAATGGATCATTCATTCACTCATCAGTGTTAAAATTCAAAAAGAGTTGATTATATCTTCCCGTCACCCCAACGAAACGTTTACCCTTTAAAATTAAAATCCTGCCAAACAAATTAAAAAAGTCTAACGTAAAGCTCTATAGGGTCTTCTCGTCCTCCAACCTTATTTCAGCCTTTTGACTAAAAAGCTAAATTCAAAAATTTCTCAGTGAGACAGCTAGTACCTCGTCCAACCATTCATTCCAGCCTTTAATTAGAAGACTAATGATTATGCTACCTTTGCACGGTCAAAATACCGCGGCCCTTTAACTTCTTCAGTGGGCAGGTTAGACCTTCTATTTCCCCAAAAGGCGATGTTTTTGATAAACAGGCGAGCACTTTATTTGCCGAGTTCCTTACTGAGATAAATCTTTGTTTCCATAATTATACTAATCTCACCATTATACCTCATCTTAACAATTTAAAATGTATTCTCAATATTCAACTAAACCCAATAAAATTATTCAAATAGAAAATAAACTATAACATCCTTTAATTGGTGACTACTTTCAAGCCTACAAATTTCCCTGTATTTAAAGTTTTAATCCTAACTCAAAGCTTATCCCTCAAGCTAGCAGAATAGTCTCAAATTTCAAGATTAATACCCAAAATTCACACTAATCCTAAATTAAATTTATTTCTTGAGAAACTAGAAACCACAAGGATCGATTAACTTTTCGTCCCTACCCTGCTATTTCCAATAAGTTTACTACCTTATATAGACTAGCAAAGTAGCCCTCCTTGTATCGAGACCTTAGAAACTTATCTTACCTATTTAATAAACCCTGATACAAAAGGTACAGCACCAAACCTACTTTCAAATTAATTTATTTTCATCTATTTCAGCTTTCCCTCACGGTACTCTCTTTATTACTCCCCCAATTTAATTTATACCCAATACTAAACTCTTTCCCTACTATTGATTTAATTACCAAATCCTTTTTTCTCATATAATTAGTTAACTTACTTCTCAAAATATATCGAATTGCACGACTTCCTTCCGGTGTAAACGAAACGCTTAACTAATCAAGCTCTATTTTGACTTTCTAGAGGCACCTTCCGGTACACCTACTTTGTTACGACTTATCTCGCCTTAACAAACGAGAGCGACGGGCGATGTGTGCTTGTTTTAGAGCCACTTTCATAATATTTTCCTAAACACCATTACACTCAAATCCACCTTCTAACCATTTTTGCAAATAGTATTCCGTTTAAGTATCCTTATTGTAATCCATCTCCCCTTAGACATGAGCTACACCTTGACCTGACATAAACCTTAATTAAGGTGATTGAGGATATTCTCTAGAATCACTCTTTTGACGGCGGTATATAAGCTGACACCTAATCTAAGTTAAGTAAACGTGGAATATCGATCACGGGACAGATTCCTCTGAATGGACTAAAACACCGCCAAATTCTTTGAGTTTCAAGATCGTATCTCTTACTACTCAGGCCCCTTTTTAACGTTTGGAATAATAGGGTATCTAATCCTAGTCTTACTACCAAATTTCACAACTTCATTCAACCTCATAAGATTAACCCTAATTTTAAAATTTCACCTAACAAAATTAATTTTCCAACCCTCTCCATAATTAATTGCGAGCCAATAAAATATTTTTGCCCCTTTCGTGTAACCGCGGCGGCTGGCACGAATTTTGCCGGGACTACCCTAATTGCTAATTCCAAGTCCCCTTGATTTTTAATCCAAAACACTGCGATTAAATCATAAATTTCTATCCTTAAGACAATCCGAAACTCCCGATAAATCTCACATGTGAACCAATAAAATTAAAAAATTCCCTAGCTAGAATAAAACTTTTAATGGCAGGATGGAAAACTACGGGTCACAAAATTTAATTGTGATACAAATCTTTAATTTTGATCCTAAATCAAGAACTCAATAGAACGAGAAGGGATATGAGAATTATGAGGAGTAGGATCACTTCTTAGAGGTTTTTTTTCTCTTAACCTCTAAGAAGGATTAATAATTATATTTATAATAAAAGTAATTCTAATAGTTGATCCTTAGATCTCTCATCCCCTATAGAGATCTAAGGATCCTATTATCCAGTACCAATCAATTGGTATATTGTATATTTAAGTATACGCCCTCACGGGTGGAAGAAAAGGAAAACCCAATCCAACGGTTGGATTCTGTAGATTCTTAAATCGCAACCCGTAGCCCACCAGTCCGACATAGACTGTGAGTTAGGTTTTTTTTGACTCATGGTTGGAGAAAAGGAAAACCCAATCCAACGGTTGGATTCTGTAGATTCTTAAATCGCAACCCGTAGCCCACCAGTCCGACATAAAATAAGCATTTCCTCCCCACCTCTTTAAAAGGGGAGGA